GGGAATTCCAACGATTTGTTTAATCGATACAAATTGTGACCCCGATCTCCCAGATATTTCAATTCCAGCGAATGATGACGCTATAGCTTCAATCCGATTAATTCTTAACAAACTAGTATTTTCGATTTGTGAGGGTCGTTCTAGCTATATAAGAAACCTTTCCTTTGATTAATAATAAGAAAATTAGAACTCCATAGATTTCTGGATTCGCTTATTATTCCCTAATCTCAAAAAGAGATAAAAAAATGGGCGATTATGTGATTAGTTGGTATACAAAATAGAATCTAGAATTCGGTTGAATCAAAATAATTTATTTTTTTAAAGTTCTATTTCTGTCAGAGGGCAATATGAATGTTCTATCATCTTCCATCACCACACTAAAAGTCTTATACGATATATCCGGTGTGGAAGTAGGCCAACATCTCTATTGGCAAATAGGGGGGTTACAAGTCCATGCCCAAGTACTTATTACTTCTTGGGTTGTAATTGCTATCTTATTAGGTTCTGCCACTCTAGCTGTTCGGAATCCACAAACCATTCCGACTGATGGTCAGAATTTCTTCGAATATGTTCTTGAATTCATTCGCGACGTGAGCAAAACTCAGATTGGAGAAGAATACGTTACTTGGGTTCCCTTTATTGGAACGCTCTTTCTATTTATATTTGTTTCTAATTGGTCAGGGGCTCTTTTACCTTGGAAAATCATAGAGTTACCTCATGGGGAGTTAGCCGCACCCACAAATGATATAAATACTACGGTTGCTTTAGCTTTACTCACGTCATTGGCATATTTTTATGCGGGTCTTAGTAAAAAAGGATTAGGTTATTTCGGTAAATACATTCAACCAACCCCAATCCTTTTACCCATTAACATCTTAGAAGATTTCACAAAACCCTTATCACTTAGTTTTAGACTTTTCGGGAATATATTAGCTGATGAATTAGTAGTTGTTGTTCTTGTTTCTTTAGTACCTTTAGTAGTTCCTATACCGGTTATGTTTCTTGGATTATTTACAAGTGGTATTCAAGCTCTTATTTTTGCAACTTTAGCTGCGGCTTATATAGGAGAATCTATGGAGGGTCATCATTGACTAGTTTTGAACTATGTTTTTGCTTAGCTTAGCCCAAGTCAATGTATGCCTGTCTCAAGATACTATACTTAAGAAAAATAAACTATGGTATATTACGAGCTAGAATCTAGAGTAATCGCAAATAAAGATTATGATATGAGCGAATTGTTGGAAAAATGGGAAAAAGATCTTTTTCCCATTTTTCTGGTTTGGCCCTTTTATCTTTACCTTCCTCAATTAATATTCTAGATTGTTCAGCCAATTTCAATAGTAAATCTAAATATTAATGATTTCGATTTTCGATGTTGTATCCCATGTGCTGAGAACTAAAAGGGAAAAAAAGGTTTACAAAAACTTAGAGTCCTAAAAAAGTTTTTGTTAGGAGAGGGGTTCAATTAGATATATGGAATCTAATGGCTCTAAGCGAACTTTTGTGGATGTTTCAAAGCAAATTTATAGAATCCGATTGAATCTAAGATACGAATCGTTGGTTTACATTATGTAACAAAGGCATGTATATGTGATAATTGACTAGTTATATATGAACTCGCGATATATATAATTTGCCCTACTCCGGACCTGGCTTTCAAATAGAAGTCTTTTCCTTTAGTCTGGTCTATGGCTGTGAATTGAATGAATAAGAATAAGGAGATTAAATTGAAAAAAAGACAAATAACGACGAACTCAAAGAATGATTCGGAATAGTTAAGTCCTAATTCTTGGTTGTATCATTAACCATTTTTTTTATTTTTTGCGAGGAACTTCTCATGAATCCATTGATTTCTGCCGCTTCCGTTATTGCTGCTGGATTGGCCGTAGGGCTTGCTTCTATTGGACCTGGAGTTGGTCAAGGTACTGCTGCGGGTCAAGCTGTAGAAGGTATTGCGAGACAGCCCGAGGCGGAGGGAAAAATACGAGGTACTTTATTACTTAGTCTAGCTTTTATGGAAGCTTTAACAATTTATGGGCTGGTTGTAGCATTAGCGCTTTTATTTGCGAATCCTTTTGTTTAGTTTAACCTAAAAATACTATAAGTATTTTTTAACTTTTAATTGCCACTTGCCCTTTTAAATTATAGCAAGATTTCACTCCTAAAATTCTTCGTTGAGACAATAACTCTGGGAAGGACTGATGTGAGATTTGAGATATAGCCTGATACCTAATTATAACCTAATTATAATTAAGTATCATTCTTATTGGGAATTTCAATTGCAAAAAAAAAAAGAGGGCGGGACGTGATACAAAAAGAACTCTGTTCTATTTTTTTAGTCTATCTATAAGGGGAGATCATATGAAAAATGTAACTGATTCTTTCCTTTCCTTGGGTCACTGGCCATCCGCCGGGAGTTTAAGATTTAATACCGATATTTTAGCAACAAATCTAATAAATCTAAGTGTAGTGCTCGGTGTATTGATCTTTTTTGGAAAGG